CAAGCACAAGCTTATCGCCAAATGTCCCTTCTATTAAGAAGACCACCTGGTCGCGAAGCTTATCCAGGAGACGTTTTTTATTTGCATTCCCGCCTTTTGGAAAGAGCCGCTAAACTAAGTTCTCGTTTAGGCGAAGGAAGTATGACTGCTTTACCAATAGTTGAGACTCAATCTGGGGACGTTTCGGCTTATATTCCCACTAATGTCATTTCCATTACAGATGGGCAAATCTTCTTATCCGCGGATTTATTCAATGCTGGAATCCGTCCAGCTATTAATGTGGGTATTTCCGTCTCCAGAGTAGGATCCGCAGCTCAAATTAAAGCCATGAAACAAGTAGCCGGCAAATTAAAATTAGAATTGGCTCAATTTGCAGAGTTAGAAGCCTTTGCGCAATTCGCTTCCGATCTAGATAAAGCTACTCAGAATCAATTGGCAAGAGGTCAACGATTACGGGAGTTGCTCAAACAATCCCAATCATCCCCTCTCGCGGTGGATGAACAGATAGTTACTATTTATACCGGAACGAATGGATATCTTGATCAATTAGAAATTGGACAGGTAAAGAAATTTATTGTTCAGTTACGTACCCATTTAAGAACAAATAAGCCTCAGTTACAAGAAATCATATCTTCTACCAAGGTATTCACCGAGCAAGCGGAAGCCCTTTTGAAAGAGGCTATTCAGGAGCAGATGGAACTATTTCTACTTCAGGAACAAACATAAAGAAATTGGTTATTTCATTTGGTAGAGTCTCTTAGTACGACATAAATTGTTGAGAAAAGAAATGGCTCTGATTCGAATCATTCCAAATATGTTTCTTGGAATAGCAATCCAAACAAAATAGATGTAAATAAATTGCGTCCAATAGGATTTGAACCTATACCAAAGGTTTAGAAGACCTCTGTCCTATCCATTAGACAATGGACGCTTCTCGTCCCGATTCTCTTCTTTCTGATTCCTCCTTTCCATTCCCTGTTTGGATAAAAACAGAAACAATCAGATTGTATGCGTCTTAGGGAATAAAGACGCATATTCAAATCAATGATGGATGTATTATGATTCATATCGAGCGGGTAGCGGGAATCGAACCCGCATCGTTAGCTTGGAAGGCTAGGGGTTATAGTCGACGTCGATTCATCACTATTAACGTCTCTAATTCAAAACCGAACATGAAACTTTGGTTTCATTCGGCTCCTTTATGGAATAAAGGATAGATTCCCTGATTTAGGGCGTAAAGTAACCTAAACGAAAAAATTGACGATGTATGATATTAGTATGGAAATGGAAAGGTATGGAAATAAAAGAAGGAAGTCATAGCAAATCGGAATAAGAAAAATTCGATCCATAACACCTATGTCAGCTTTTCTGTCTGAATGTATCCAAAGCTACTCGCTTTCTAGATGATCCCTCTAGAGGAGGGGTATTATAAAAACCCTTCTAGTTACTTCGTTCCCTATTTCTACTGACATGAATCCTTAGGAAAAGAATCTGATTTCTACCGAGCTGAAACAATATATGCCGATGGCCCCGGTAAACCGAAGTCACCGTTTAATAGCTATTTGGCTTCAATCTCCCCTTTACAAAAATCGAAGATCTAGTTACGATTAGAAATACACTTTTGTATCTTCATCCATGGATCTTTTACTCATACTTATCTAATTCTAATTGGAAAACTCAAAAAATTATGCTTCGCAATTCCATAATCCCAGTTTTTGGATGCAAATCGCGAAAATTATATTCTTCCCCAATTGTGGCATTGATAGGAAAGGGTTAAACCCTTATAAGAAATAAAGTTTTTGATCGGAATATGAATGTATCAAACCGAAAGAACCCTTAACTATTTCAGTTGGTAATAGAACGAATCACACTTTTACCACTAAACTATACCCGCTACATTGTGATTATTGTATAGGAATGGCCCATTTGTCGAACAAGGAGATGAGGCGCGATCAAGATATTTTGAATATTAGAGTGCTGACATGCCCTGTCTCCGGGGATACTTGATGAAATAGGGCAAGAGGATAAATAAAAAACCTTTTTGTTTTGCTGTAGAAGTCGTTACTCAGAGGTCCGATAGAATCGGCGAGGTTGGAACAGAAAAATAAGTTTTGTGCAATAATATATATAGTTAAGTTATAGTTCCATTTTTTTTTTGCTCAAGTCAAGCGTTTATTTAAACAAAACAAAGCTTGTCTCTTGAGTACTTGAGGGAACATACATACGCTTTTCCCATTCCAATAAAAAAAAGCAACGATGAATCAAAGGAAAAATAAGGAAATAACAATATAATAAATTTCCTTCATATCATAGAAATCGAAATAGCTCTTGTTGCTGCTTCAACTCAATAACATATTGAGTTTTCCAATTTCTCATTTTAGGTTAGGTTGAAAAGGGGGGGAATGGCCTGGCCAGTGCCTAGCCAGGCCGGGAGAACAAAAGAAGAACCTTTCGAACGAAATAAAATCAAAGAGGGATCTTTTTTTCCTTTTTTCCTTTAGAGATACCTGTTTTGAATGGTTGTATAAATAGGATTTCTTATACAATTCATATATATCTCTAGAATAAAGAAAAAGAAATATTAATCTTTACTTCACACGTCGTGTCACATATGAATTATTCATTTTTTTTTTTTATTTGGAGAGATGGCTGAGTGGACTAAAGCGGCAGATTGCTAATCTGTTGTACGAGCTATTCGTACCGAGGGTTCGAATCCCTCTCTCTCCGTTTCCTACGCTCACTTGATATTTATCTTTCTCATTCTATAAACCCCGAGTCCCTTTGGTTTGGTTGGATTGATGATTTCATTTAAATAAATGAAATGTATGGAATAGATAAAATTGGAAGTTAAGAAGATGGATTTAGAAACCAAACCAAAAAAGGAAAGAAAAATCTATTATTCTTTATTCTTCGCGTCCAGGATTACGTCCTGGGTCATTAGACAGGAATCCGAAGATGAAGAGCGAAACAAAGAATATCACCACCGTATAAACGAACAGTTTGAGAGTAAGCATTAAAAATCTCCAAGACCTGTTGGGGGAGAAAAAGGGAATAGATTCTCAACCTTTGTACCATCTCATTTTTTGACACCAAGAAACGAAGTGGTTTTTAGAAAAGAAAGGAATTAACAGGAATTCAATTCATTTGTATTGTAATAAAATAAGGTTCTGATTCCTTCGTTACCAAAATAATCTCGTCATACCTACAATGCGATTTGTTGATATTGCATTGCGGGGGCTCAGAATACCGTATGCGCTCCATGGATGGAGGGTCAGAATGAGGAAATGAGGTGATCCGGATTCACGGAGTCTATTGAAGAATGTTCAATGTTTGAATCGAGGGTTCTTGTATTAATGCACTACTTATCTCATCTTTCTTGGTAAAATTGGTCAAATATTTTTTTTTTTTTGAATAAGTCGTGAATCTTTCTAGAACAATATCAAGGATCTCATCGAAAACTTACAGCAGCTTGCCACACAAAGGCTAAGAGAAAAAAGAGCACAGGTATGACCGGCATAAAATCCACGATTGGGTTCAAAAAAGCATAAGCCTCGGGCAATTTTGCGAAGAAAAAACCACTCGGCTGAAGGGCAGAATTAAGACAGATACAGATTAAACTAAAGATATTAGGCATAACAAATATTTTGTTCTTAGAATAATATCATTTTTATTGAGTTATTTCTTGAAGGGAAAAAATCAAGAAAGAGGGTAGGTAAAAAAGTCCTTCTTTCTTTGAATTCCCCCAATCAAAGATCCTTCAATTGTCAAATTGAATTATACGGAATCATACTTTCATACAATATCTTAATTATCTTAATTTAATTATATGTAATGATCAATGAATTTAGTTTTATTCCGGATCTACACGTGTCGAATCTCAGCAACAACTTCTTTCTTCCATAGATACTGGGCTGGAATTGACGAACACCCGATACCAATATTAATGTATATTCGTGTTTGAATAGAAACATAAATGGGGCGTGGCCAAGTGGTAAGGCAACGGGTTTTGGTCCTGTTACTCGGAGGTTCGAATCCTTCCGTCCCAGATTAATTCCATCTTAACTTAACAAATATTATTTGTTCTCTTTAATCATCTAAATTTCTATTTAGGAGGTTCATGTTGGATACAATGTAATCGTAATCTATTCTTTATTTCTAGTTTTTTTCTTTCTAGTTTTGTTTTTCATGTTAATGATTCTTTTCTGAATTAGACTTTACTTTTCTATTCTGTATTCTGTTTCCTACACACGGAATTCACTTTCAATGACTGACACACGTATGAAAAATCCATGATTTTGGTATAGGCGTGGGGGGAGCATCCATTGAAAAGATATTTTTTTTATTTAATTCAAAATTGGATTATTCAGTCTATGTCCGTACCGTTCCTATTGGAGTTGGTTAGTCAAAAGAAACTTTATGCTTGAATCTAGAAAATTCGGATTCCTGCATGATCCATTCTGAGTCGAAATGTGAAAGAAACCTCTTCTATCTTCTAACTTAATGGTAAAGCAGATATGGTAATCGTATCTCATTTAATAATTATCCCAATTTAGAATTCATTTTATTTGGATTCTAATGAGGGTTCGAGTTCGTGGTACTAATTCCATCAACGGGATTCGAGTTCCTAAGACTGGACTAAAATGAAAAAATGGGAATAAAAAACAGATCTGGACCTGTTTTGTTTTGCACTTATACGTGTCTGGTACTGGTATAGCACGCAGCTTATACAGCTTATAAGAAAAGAAGATTCTTTTGTTGGTTGACCGGGTATGCATGATTCATAATCCAGATGAAATGTTTTTTAGATATGTGATGTGCTGATCAACAATCCACAATGGAAGGTATCAATTGAAATATATGTGGCTATTCCCGATTTCATCAACAAACAATCAAGTTCAATAGGAATAGATGCATTGTATTGTACCCAATTTGCATCTGGTTCTAATGAACTGATGAATAATGGAATTGTAAATCCATTGGTAGGCAGAATCGTGGATTTCATTTACTTGACTTTATCGAACGACTCTGGAAGCAAAAAAGCAGAATATGCCGAAAAGAAGCATGCCACCCTTTTGTATTGTTATTGTTCTATTTCAGTAAGAACAAACAACAAACAGTCTTTGGTTTCGGTCAGAAATTTCTGTGATGCCTTAAAATACCCGCGGTAACAGCTGTATATATAACATAACCCGATGGATACCGAAAGATCTTGCTGCTTTGATTCTGATATTCTCAATCAGATTCAAGAATGAATCGAGGACGTTCACTTTATCTTATTTACTTTACTGTGTCTTTTTTTATTCATTTTTTGACTTTTACTATATTTCTTATTATGTTTGATGCTCATGAACAAAGAAATGAAATTAGTTTTAGATTTTGTTTCTCGTCCCATTTATCTGGTTTAGACAGTTGATGATTTAAGGAAAAGCAAAATTAAATTTCATGTTATTATGATGATCAAAATGATCAAATTGACGTCTAGGAGATATCCGTAATTACAGTTATTCGTTGTGATTGCACAGACTTGCTGATTGATTCAGAGATCAAATTGAGTCTTTACGGAAGAACTGCTTTCCACCAATAGCAATGATGGCAAAGTACGAGATTTTTTTATGTGAAACCATTTTTAATGAATCCTTGATACTCGATGAAGTCTGAGATTAGTTAATTTATCATTTACCATCAAACCACTTTGGCCCTTTCTGGTTCATTGGAATGGCTTAATCAGTTACTAACTCATTCTTTTCCGGTATTGGAAATCCAATTAAAGATCTTTAGTTTAGCTTAGTCGTTCGAGCAAGAATTGGCTCATTTCACTCATGACTGATTGCCACAAATGATTAGGTTGTTAACTAACTTATTGTTTATTCGTCTTTCTTATAAATGGTGAAATAAATGATTCATACGCTAGAATCAGGGGGCAAGCTGGATACTTGTTAGATATACATATGCGTCCATGGAGAATATTAAAAAATAGAATAAAAGATCAATCAATGACTATTCATGATTTAATTCCATATTGAATCAATCCCGTACCGATTCCGAATTATAGGAATTTTTGTTATGGTAAAACTTCGTTTGAAACGATGTGGTAGAAGGCAACGTGCGACTTGAATGACATGATCGGCTGTGGATTTTTACATCCATCATCTTCAATGAGGATGCTCTTGGCTCGACATATTTTGTTCTGTTTCACCATTACTCCACGATGTTGGGTTGTAATGTAAATAAAATAGTACATGATGGAGCTCGAGAATAAATGATTATCAGAGGCAGGATCTAGGGTTAGTGCCAATTAATAATTTGGAACGACTTCGTAAGTATATCTTCGATATAGAAAAGGTCAAATTGGACCGACTTTTCAATAAAAAAAAAAGTTTGCTGTAATTGGTGAGACTATTTCGATGATAAAGAAGTGTATCACAGGGGAATTAATGGAATTGAATCGTTCGTATGATTCTTCGACGTAAAGAAATAGCCAAAAGGTATGTTGCTGCCGTTCCGGAAGATTAAAGATCACCGAAGTAATGTCTAAACCTAATGATTCAAGGATAAGTGATTCCAAAACAAGAAAACACCATTTTCAATGATTGTCTCAATCAAGTGGATTGGATCATAATAAGTAAGAAATGGAAATATATTCCAGACGAGACAAAAAAGGGGTTATAGACCGCTCAATAAATATTTATTTAAGGATTTTTTAAGGATTTCTTTTTTAGTCCTTTGAGAATTACCCAACTTGAGTTATGAGGACGAATGATATTTTTATTTTTATTTTATAGGAAGGAAGAAGGAAAAAAGACGACTTCAATCATAATTTAATTGATGATTTCAAGGATCCGTTTGCTATAGATTTATATCCATAAATTTTAATCATTCTTTCTCGAGCCGTATGAGGAGAAAACTTCCTATACGTTTCCAGGGGGGGGGGGGTATTGCCCATCGATCTATCCCAATGAGCCACCTATCGAATCATTGCAATTGATGTCAGATCCCGAAGAGAGGGAAGAGATCTTCGGAAAGTAGGCTTTTACGACCCGATAAAGAATCAAACTTATTTAAATGTTCCTGCTATTCTATATTTCCTTGAAAAAGGAGCTCAACCCACGGGAACTGTTCATGATATTTCAAAAAAGGCAGAGGTATTTAAGGAACTTCGAGTTAATCAAACAAAATGAAATTAATGAAATCAAAAGATGGACCGGTATAGTAGCTAGTTCTAGTTTTGTTTAATTGTTTCTTCGCCACTCTCTTGCTATATTCATACCTATTCGCTATTGTTCCTATATGGTTTGAGATAATGTAAGCACAAAGAATGACAAAGAATTTCTTTGTCTTTTTATATTTATATGAATATGAGAGGGATAGAAAAAGGATAATATTATATGTCATAACTGAAATCCATGAAATTATGGGATTACCATTAATCTGATGGTTTTCCTTGGGACTCCCTCACCTCAAGAAACAAGAGGTCAATCTTGGGGCCTATAGTGATATTGAATAAATACAATAGTCTTTTTTACCTACTACTTCACTTCATTTTCATTTCTTGTAGTGCCAATCTAACACAAGGCCTTATCTTATTTATATTTAGTTTATTTTATATTTAGTTTATTTATTGTATTTTGTTTGATTTGATTTCCCAATATTTCGTTTGTATTGACAATGGTCTCTCGAACGAATAGAATACAATAGAATTCGATCGTAGATAAATCGATCTATTCTTGCGGTTTCATAGGTTTGGTTTTTTACTTCATTCAAAGGATTTGTTTGAGGGATCGTCTGTGACACAGGAAGTCTTTTTTTTATTTACTAAAGCTATACTTATCTGTGAATCTGCTCTTCTTTATTGTATAGATTTTTTAGAATCATAGTTTCTTCTAAACTTGCTATTATTCTTATGCTTATGTTAGTTCAATGTTTTGACTTGACTGGTTCCGGTAATTTTGACTTGACTGGTTCCGGTAATCAAATCTCTTGATTTTTATTCCGATCGTAATTAGATCCTTATCTGGGTTGCTAACTCAACGGTAGAGTACTCGGCTTTTAAGTGCGGCTATGATCTTTTACACATTTGGATGAAGCGGATTCGTCCATACCATCGGTAGAGTTTGTAAGACCACGACTGATCCTGAAAGGGAATGAATGGAAAAAACAGCATGTCGTATCAATGGATAACTCTGAGAATACTTCATTCTTATCTGGTCATATCAGATCGGTAAAAAATGTCCTTTTGATTCTTAGCTAGAACGGTTCAAAATTCATTCACAGTTGGGTCAAGTGAATAAATGGATAGAGCTATATGGCTCCAATTATAAGGAAAAACCAAAAGCAACGAGTTTCCGTTCTTATCTGAATTCGAACGAATACCCGATCTAATTAGACGTTAAAAATATATTAGTGCCTGATGCGGGAAAGGGCTCTCCTGCGAGTGGATCATTGATTCCTTTAAAAAAAAATCCTAACTATTCACTGTTCTCCATTAGTTACTGGAGTGTAACCGAATGTGTATAAGAAACGGTGTACTGATAAATATAACTCATTCCAAAGTCAGAAGAGCGATCGGGTTGCAAAAATAAAGGATTTCTAATACACAATCTCTTGTAACTATACCCAAACACGAACGAGTTGGATGGAAAAAGAGAGGATGCGTTGATTAGACGTCTTGTCTCCAGGTATATCCGTTTTTACGATATACCTTGTTAGGACCATATCGCACTATGTATTGATTATTTAATAACCCAAGAAATCTTCCCCCGCATGCGGTTCAAGTTTCATTGCAAACAAATGGATAAATTGCAATACGAATTGCAAGGCTATTTAGAAATAGATAGATACCGGAAACAGCGCTTCTTATATCCACTTCTTTTTCGGGAGTATATCTATGCACTTGCTCATGATCATGGTTTAAATAGTTCGATTTTTTATGAACCCACGGAAAATTTAGGTTATGACAATGACAATAAATCTAGTTCACTAATTGTGAAACGCTTAATTACTCGACTGCATCAACAGAATCATTTGACCATTTCGGTTAATGATTCTAGGTTCGTTGGGCCCAACAGGAGTTTTTATTCTCAAACGATACCAGAGGGTTTTGCAGGAATTATGGAAATTCCATTCTCGGTGCGATTAGTATCTTCCCTAGAAAGAGAAAGAATAGCAAAATATCAGTATCAGAATTTACGATCGATTCATTCAATATTTCCCTTTTTAGAGGACAAATTATCACATTTATATTATGTTTCAGATATACTAATACCCTACCCAATCCATCTGGAAATCTTGCTTCAAACTCTCCGCACTCGGATACGAGATGCTCCTTCTTTGCATTTATTGAGATGTTTTCTACACGAGCATCATAATTGGAATAGCCTTATTACTTCAAATAAATCCATTTCCATTTTTTCAAAGGAAAATCAAAGATTATTCTTGTTCTTGTATAATTCTCATGTATATGAATGCGAATCCGTATTAGTTTTCCTTCGTAAACAATCCTCTCATTTACGGTCAATATCTTCTCTAGCCTTTCTTGAGAGAACACATTTTTATGGAAAAATAAAACATCTTGTAGTGACGCCTCGTAATGATTCTCAAAGGACCCTGCCCCTCTGGTTCTTCAAGGAACCTTTGATGCATTATGTTAGGTATCAAGGAAAATCAATTATGGCTTCAAGGTGTACTAATTTACTGATGAAGAAATGGAAATATTACCTTGTCAATTTCTGGCAATGTCATTTTCACTTATGGTCTCAACCGGGTAGGATCCATATAAATGAATTATCCAATCATTCTTTCTCTTTTCTGGGCTATCTTTCAGGTGTACGACTAACGCCTTGGGTGATAAGGAGTCAAATGCTAGAGAATTCATTTATGATCGATACTGCTATTAAGAGATTCGATACAATAGTCCCAATTTTTCCTCTGATTGGATCGTTGGTTAAAGCAAAATTCTGTAACGTATCAGGGTATCCTATTAGTAAGTCAGTCTGGGCCGATT